GTAAAAAACCATAAAGTTTTCTGAAAATAGTTACGGTACACTACTATAAGATGTTCTATTTTTCCATAGAACTGTATTCGCTCAAGAAAGGTTCCAGAAGATGTTAATCGTAAATAAGAAGATTGTTTACGAAGAAAAACGAATAAAAATTCGCATTCAGATACATAAGAATTATATAGGAACTGAAATAGTCTTTTATTTTCTTTTGAAAAAACATAAATTGATTTCTTCGGAGTAATGAGACTATTCCAATTATGATATTCGTGGAGAAAGAATCGCAATAAATGCAAAGATGGAACATCTTCGATCCGACATTGAAGGATTTGAACCAAGATTTCCAAATGGATAGGATAGGGTATTAGTATATCTGACACATAATTTAAATGTAATAATTTGTCCTCTAAAAAGGGAAATATTGAATGAATAGATCGTAAATTATGACATTTTGGTATTTCTTTTTCTTCGGGAAAAGATACTAATCGCAGCGAGAATGGAATTTCCACAATGACCGCAAAACCTTCTGATATCATCTGAGAAAAAAAATGAGAATAAAAATAATTGTTGTGCCCAACGAATCGATTTTGGTTAGAATAATTAACCAAATTAATCAAACAATTCTGTTGATACATTCGAATAATTAAACGTTTCACAAGTACTGAACTAGATTTATTGTCATAACCAAAAATTTCCACGGGTTCGTAAAAAATTGAATCGTTTAAACCATGATCATGAGCAAACGCATAAATATACTCCTGAAAAAGAAACGGATATAGGAAGTGTTGTTGCCGAGATCTATCTTTTTCTAAATATCCTTGTAATTCTTCCATTTACATTTCTACTTGAGCCAGAGGCAGGAGGTTTTTCTTGGTTTATCAAATGATACATACATAGTGCAATATGGTCAGAACAGGGTATTATGTATTGTATTATGTATATAGTATAGTAAGAAAAAAATATATACCCCGGAAAAGAAAGAGGGAGTCCAATCAACAGATCTTTTTACCTTCCTTTTCTATCCAATTGGTTTATGTTCGTTATAATTACAACAGGAGAAAAAATCCTTTATTTTTGCAACCCAATCGCTCTTTTGACTTTGGAATAAATTCTCTTTATCAATATACTGTTTCTTCTACACATCCGTCTACAATCCATAATAAAGAATAATTAGGATTCTGAAAAAAAAAAGAAAAAATCAATGGTTCACTCACAGAAGAACCCACTCTTTCCCGCATTAGGCACTAATTCATTTTTAACGTCTAATTAGATCGGGTAATCATTCCAATTAAGAACATAAGCTCGTTGCTTTTTATTTTACCAGAATTGGAGCCATAGAGCTCTATCCATTTATTCACTAGACCCAACTGTAAATGTGAATTTCTTTTGTCCCCTTCCAAAAATCAAAACAATCTTTTGGAACTGTAACGATCCGGTAAGGATAAACTCAAAGTTCTACTTTAACTTTGACTTTCATTTCAAATTAAATAAATTAATAAAATCGAAAATCTAATAAAATAATAAATTGATTTTATTACGACATGCTGTTTTTTCCATTCATTACCCTTGAGGATCAGTCGTGGTCTTATAGACTATACCAATAGTCTGGACGAATTCGTTGCTTCATCCAAATGTGTAAAAGATCATAGTCGCACTTAAAAGCCGAGTACTCTACCGTTGAGTTAGCAACCCGGATAAATAGGATATGTAGATATGATCGAAATATAAAAATCAATTGAATTGCACTGCACGACCCTATCAAAACATTGAACTAGCAACACATCGAAAAGAAAGATTTTATGATCAATTAGAAACACAAAATACCAAAATTAGCAGATCGGATTAAAAATATTCCTAATCAAAATGTAAAAATTATGACAGACCACCCATTTTTTATCAAATTCTTTTTTTATTTTCCCTAAGAAAATACATCTTGTATGAGAGTAAATGCAGCAAGGCAAACCCATCATTTGAGTGAAGGAAACAAAAAAACCAATATGGGGTAGGGATAAACAGCCCTATTTATCTACGATCGAATTATATTTGTTCGATACACCATTGTCAATATAAAAGCAATGTTGAGAAAGTAAATCAAGTAAATAAAATAAAGACTTGTGTTGGATTGGCACAACATAAATAAGAAATTGGAATGGAAAAAATTAAGGAAAAGGTAAATAAAAAATCCCCGGTTTATTCAATCAATAAAAGTACGATAAGCAAGCTTAACCCCTTGTTTGTTGTTAAATTCAATTCCCCCACCAAAATATGAATAAAGCAAGAAAAAGTAAAATGGTGTGTAAATAGAAATAATTACACAAGGATAGATACTAGTTACCTTTCCCTACTTTATTTTATTTATTTAATAATTTTGTTTTTTCCTTTAATTAACTCGAAGTTCTTTTTTTAAAGAATTCTGCCTTCCTTAAAATATCATAAACAGTTCCTGTAGGTTGAGCACCCTTTTCAAGGAAATATAGAATAGCAGGAACATTTAAATAAGTTTGATTCTTTATCGGATCGTAAAAACCTACTTTTCGAAGATCTCTTCCTTCTCTTCGGAATCGAACATCAATTGCAACGATTCGATATATGGCTCATTGGGATAGATGTAAATAAACAATGCCCCCCCTAGAAACGTATAGGAGGTTTTTTCCTCATACGGCTCGAGAAAAATGATTCTAATTTCTGTATATAATAGCAAGTGGATCCATAAAATCATGAATTTTACTATGATTTGAATTGAGTACTTTTTTCTTCTTCCTTACAGAAAAGGGAAGAAATCTCATTCATACTCATAACTCAAGTTGGGTAATTCTGACAAGAAAATCCTTAGACATTTATTGAGCCGTCTCTAAACTCTTTTGTTTGTCTCATTTCGAATCTATTTTTATTCCTCAGTCTGATCCAATTGTTGAGACAATTGAAAATAGTGTTTCCTTGTTTCGGAATCCTTTATCCTTGCTTTGTGAAATCATTGGGTTTAGACATTACCTCGGGGATCCTTATTCCTTTCAAAATGGCAGCAACATACCTTTTTTTGTTATTTCTTTCTATATAAATAGAATACGAATGATTGATTCCCTTGTGATACACTTTTCATCGAAATAGTTTTACCAATTTCGAAAAATTTGACTTTTCAAACTTGTTCTGAATTTGAACCTTTCGATTTAGAATTTATATATAGTGAGGATATACTTACAGAGTTGGTCTAACTTATTGATTTTCACTAACCCTAGATTCTTTCCCTTGAAAAATGAATCAATCCCTTCTTCTCGAGCTTCATCATGTACTATTTACTTATAACCCAACACAAATTAGGTTCCGGGCAGAACAGAACAAACTATGTCGAGCCAAGAGCATCTTCATTACTATAGAAGATGGCGGATGTAAAAATCCACAGCCGACCATGTCCTTCAAGTCGCACGTTGCTTTCTACCACATCGTTTCAAACGAAGTTTTACCATAACATTCCTCTAATTGAAATTTCAAAGCGGTATGGAATTGATTCAATATAAAATCATGAATAGTCATTGGTTCAACCGGTATATAATATTTCTATCTACGGATAAATAAGTATTTATCCGTATAAGGGTCAGCAAGGATCGAATTTATTTAATTTAACCCCATATTCTATCATATGAATTGAATGAAAATAAAGATATTCAATTTTACCCACATTTGACACTTGATTCCGTTTGTGAGAAACCAAACGAATTCTCAGATATGATTCTTAGAACCATTCTGAAAATTAATAAGAAAAGATTTTTCCCTTTAACAAATTATTGTTTCATGTGGAATGCAGTGTGATCCCATCTTTCGTTTCATGAAAAACGATCTGGGACGGAAGGATTCGAACCTCCGAATAACGGGACCAAAACCCGCTGCCTTACCGCTTGGCCACGCCCCATTTTGATTTCTATTCGATATTAATCAACACTAATATTGGTATTGGTTATTCGTCAATCCCAACCCAAATACACAAAAACATATGGGATATTTTGTTGCTAGGATTCAAGACATGTAGATATAGAATCAAAAAAATTCATTGATCATTACATAGAATTCAATTAAGATATTGTATGAAAGTTGAATTCCTTATATTCTCATTTTAGAATGATAATGGGGGGTTTATTTGGGAAAGTCCGAACCGAAGAAAAAGAAGGATTTCTTGATCTGCCTTTTTCATTTTTCCCTTATAAAAATAACTCAAAATTATCTAATCCACAAGAACAAAATGCTTGTTATGCTTAATATCTTTAGTTTAATCGGTATCTGTCTTAATTCTGTCCTTTATTCGAGTAGTTTTTTCTTCGCCAAATTGCCCGAAGCTTATGCCATTTTCAATCCAATCGTAGATGTTATGCCTGTCATACCTGTACTCTTTCTTCTCTTAGCCTTTGTTTGGCAAGCCGCTGTAAGTTTTCGATGAAATCTTTAATACTCTGCTAAATTGATGATGTATTCGATAAAAAAATTCTAAAAATTGATAAGATCAGATAAGTCTTACATTACGAACCCTCGATTCCAAAATAGAAATTCTTGTATATTGAATGAATAACCGCAGCGATGAATTTGGATCAGCCTTTTCCCCGTTCTGACCTTCCAGTGAGTATGGACTATTAGGTACTCCACAATACCTAATTATTGATATGACAAGAAATTTCGGGTAACGAATGAATCAAAATCTTATTACAAATAAATTCGTTAAAATAAAATGACTTTTCAAGAAAAGACTTCATTTTATTTTTCATTTTTTGGGGTGTCAAAACAAAAAAATGGTATATGTGGTAAAAAATAGGCAATCTATTCCCCTTTTTCAAAAAAAAAAAATGATCTTGGAGATTGTGTAATGCTTACTCTCAAACTCTTTGTTTACACAGTAGTGATATTCTTTGTTTCCCTTTTTATCTTTGGATTCTTATCTAATGATCCAGGACGCAATCCTGGACGTGAGGAATAAAAAATTTCTAGTTTTCTTTTGCTTTTTTCAAAATTAATTCTTAATAATCTTATTTGTTTCATACATTTAACTATGATAAAATCAAGGGATGAGAATCTTTTCGAATTCGAAAGTGATCAGAGAAAGCGGAAAGAGAGGGATTCGAACCCTCGGTACAAATAATTCGTACAACGGATTAGCAATCCGCCGCTTTAGTCCACTCAGCCATCTCTCCTAATTCCAAATTGAAAATTTGTTATGTGATGTAACACGTGAAATAAAGATTGATAAAAATCCACCTTCTTCTCTTTATTTTCTTTTTTCATTTTATTTTTATTTATTTAATCTTATTTAACTTTTTTATTATTATTTATTTTATTATATTATTCTATTTTAATAAAAAAAAAATATTATTATATTATTAAAATAGAAATTAGAAATATTCTAAAATATTCTAATAAATAATAGAAATTTTTGAAATAGTTATTAAAATTTAAACTTAAACAAAGTATTTAATATTTAGATAAAATAATTTAAATAAAATAAAACTAAAGGTATATATTTATTATAGTATAAATATATTATGTATAATAAAATATGTATAAGAAAAATAAGAAAAAGATAGAAAAAAGCAATTGATCAGGAATTCAATATAGATAATGACTCAAAACGAATCTCCTCAATAGAAAGAATATCTTAGTTCTTTGATTTTATACGAAAGGTTTATTCTCCCGGCCTGATCTGCTTAAGTACTGGCCGGGACATTTCTTCTTTTATTCCATTGATTATTCTTTTTTTCTTTTTCTCAGTTTATTACTTAATTTCTTACTGTTGTCAAGGAAGGAATAAAAAAAGACATATGATAACATATATTATATATATATAAATACATTAAACAATATTAAATTACATTTAACAATTTGAAATATTCAAAATATTTCTATTCTAATAGAATAGAACTCAATATAACTCATTTACTTCTTCAAGAGACAAACTTTATTTGAACAGTTGAGATTCAATTGACCCGAATTCATAAGATCTGGCACTGGCAGTTGAAAAGAAGGTGAAAAGGGGGGGGGGTCCATGTATACAGAATTTTTCATTTTTATAGTCTAGCTTCAATCACCCCTTCAGGCGGGAACTATTAGTTTAGTAATGACTTCCCAGCAAACGAAAAGCTTAACTTTTTTTGTTATGCTATTTAAATAAAATTATGTTATTTAAATAAGCTTTACACTCTTCGCTTAGCTTCTTTTTATTTTAAGTCCCCGGCGAGACTAAATACGTGTCAACGCTAGAATTTTCACGATTCCGCTGCTATCTTGATTTTGTCTCACCCCCTTTTTTTGTTCGACAAATGGTCCATTCATATACAATAATGAATATGTAGCGGGTATAGTTTAGTGGTAAAAGTGTGATTCGTTCTATTAACAACTTAAATAGTTAAGGGGTCCATCGGTTTTTTTCAAACTCCGATCAAAAACTTTATTTCTTAAAAAGGTTTAATCCTTTTCTTCTCAATAGCATATTTGAGGAAAAATATACGTTCTCACGATTTGTATGTATCCAAAGGCCAATTAGAAATTGCATCAAAAAGTTGGATTATAGATATGGAGTCGCGAAGCATAATTTTTTTTGAATTGGATTAACTATTCCAATTGAATAAGTATAGGTAAAGGATCTATGGATGAAGATACAAAAGTATATTTCCAATCGTAACTGGATCTTCCATTTTTGTGTTGTAAAAGGAAATTGAAGCCAAATAGCTAAAAAACGATAGTTTTGGTTTACTAGAACCATCAGCATATTGTTTCAGCTCGGTGGAAACCAAATTCTTTTCCTGAGGATCCTAGGAGTGAAAATAGGGAACGAAGTAACTAGACTAGATAGATTTGGTATAATCTCTCTCCTCTAGAGGGATCATCTAGAAAGCGGGTAGCTTTAGATGCATTCATACAGAAAAGCTGACATAGATATTATGGATCTCATTTTTTCTCTGGAAATACATGGACCTTCCATAAAGGAGCCGAATGAAACCAAAATTTCATGTTCGGTTTTGAATTAGAGACGTTAAAAATGATCAACCAACGTCGACTATAACCCCTAGCCTTCCAAGCTAACGATGCGGGTTCGATTCCCGCTACCCGCTCCATATTCTTTATTATACATGCGTCATCAATTTGGATATGCATCCTTTTTTCCCGAAAAGATATATTTTCTGTATAATCGTTTTTTATTTGAGCAAGAGTAAAGTAAGAATACGAAAGAAGAAAATAGAAATGAAAGGCGTCCATTGTCTAATGGATAGGACAGAGGTCTTCTAAACCTTTGGTATAGGTTCAAATCCTATTGGACGCAATTTTTTTCCATCTATTTTCTTAAATGTCTATACTAAGAAACCCTTTTTGAATGATTCAAATCAGAAATTTTTCTCAATGATTACTCTCATGCTAAGAATAAGTATGATAAATTTATGGTTGTTCCTGAAGTAGAAATTGTTCGATCTGTTCCTGAATAGCTTCCTTCAAAACGGCTTCTGCTTGCTCGGTGAATGTCTTGGTAGAAGA